GTAATTTGTTTGTTCGTTGCTTGTTGGGGGGGTGGGGGTATAGGTATTGGAGTGGGGGTGGTAGGTGTGTTTAAACAGGGTGGTAAAATTTAAGTAAATAAACAGTGAAAAATTTAAGAAAGGATTGGGTATTTGGAGCAAAATGGTTAAGTGTGGGTGGTTAAAACAACGAACAGTTAAAAGAAAAGAATGGTTGATGTTTTTAAACAAAGATGCTTAGTGTAATGATTCATAAATTGAGCGGTAAAGTTTGTTTGTTTGTAAGTGTTAGTAAGTGTTTGTTAGTGTTTGTTAAGGTGGGGGTTGATTGATTGGAATTTTCCAGGTTCGCTTAAAATCAATTGGAGATTAAGTGGTAGTGTTAAAAAGAGAAGAAAAGTGAAGAATTATGTCCAGCAACCATTAACTGAATAGTCTTATAGTAGAGAGTTTGCGGGGATTCCATAACCAGGTGCAAAGCAAAGTGCATCAGGGTAAAGATGAGACCGAAATATACTCCAACCGTCGCATTAATTAACCCCTGAGTTTCAAACCGAATGCCAGAAATGAGAGACAGTGTCCAACAACCGTTAATTAAAGGACATTACTGGAAAGAGAGGTAAAGCGGGCATAACCGAATGGGGGAGCAAGTGCATCAGTGCGAAAATGAGACGAACCCACACCTGAAACCGTATCATTAATTTATTCTTGAAGGCCAAAAAAGGGCTCGCTATGGATTGTATGTCCATGTCAACCAATTGAGTACCCGTTGCACTGGAGATGTAGAGTGAGTTGACCCAAAAAAAAAGAACCAACAGCCTGGAGGCACTCGAGATGTCGCGATTACGAGGGAGGGAGTACACAAATAGCGAACCAGATGACTCTGTGAAGGGGAACGTGGGGTGAGTGAACCGATATATGTGCCTGACCGAGGAACCAGAGGCGCAAAAGCGCAAGTAGGGTAAGGGTGTAGGGGGAAAGAAAGGACCTGACGCTAGTAACGGCAAACCTTACTTACACCGGGTTGATGATCTCTCGTGAGTAGCCAAACTAATAAATAACCAGGCCCTCTGGAAGCTAGTCTTACGGGATAAGACTCTGCTCGAGCCAGTTATGGGCGGTGGCCGATAAGCTCTTATACTACAGCACTTCCGTATACCAGAACTATCTATTTAAAGAAACCCAAGGCATGGACTAGAGCATTAAGTTCCCATACCCAAGCACTGCCGTATACTACACCAGTAAAGTTTAAGAGACCAAAGCTTAACCTAAGGCATGAAACCTGACCATCCTCAATAATGAAGTACTCAACCCTTGAAGCATAGCTGAACTTAGACCAATACTAATCTACTAGTACAGTATATGTCATTAGAACATGAATTAACCAACCCTGAACAATTCAATACAATGCATAAAGCACAAGTACTTAATGCACGGTATACATAGTCTGGATAGACCAACATTATAGCAACCCCATAGCTGTGGGGGGGTAGGGGGGGCTACCTCTATGGGGGTTTTTGTAGTTGAGATAGCAACGATGGTTTTTCAGGCCATAGGTCTTGGTTGAATCCAAGCAAGAACTTTATGATATATTTTCTGGTATTTTTAGGGGTTGGTTTTATTTTGGCGTCTTTGTTGGTGGCATCTAATCCCTCTCCTCATTATGGAGTTGTTGGGTTAGTTTTTGGGTCTGTTGTAGGGTGTGGGTGGTTGGTGAGTTTGGGGGCTTCTTTTGTGTCTTTGGTACTTTTTATGGTGTATTTGGGTGGGATGTTGGTGGTTTTTGTGTATTCTGTTTCGTTGGCGGCTGATCCGTTTCCTCAGGCTTGGGGGGGTTGATATGTTGTAGGGTATGTTTTGGGGTTTGTGCCTGTTGGCGCGGGGCTTGCTGTTTGGGGTTGGGGTGGGGGGTTTAAGGCGGATACTATTGATAGTGTTGGGATGTTTGTTGCTCGGTTGGATTTTAGTGGGGTGGCTCTGTTTTACTCTTGTGGGGGGGGTGTGTTTTTGGTGGCTGGTTGGGGGCTACTGTTGACCCTGTTTGTTGTGTTAGAGCTTGTGCGAGGCTTATCTCGGGGGGTCATTCGGGCAGTTTAGGGTCAGAGAATAGTTTAATGTAAAATGCCAGCTTTGGGAGTTGGTGATGGAGGTTTAGTCCTCTTTTTCTGATAGGAACTCTAAGAAGTGATAGCCTTCATCTTTTGGTTTACAAGACCAATGTTTTTTGTAAACTATTAGAGTTTAGTTGAGTATTTTGTTTTCTAGGGAGGAGATAGTGGGAAATAGGATTAGGATGATGGTGAAGTAGGTCAGTGAAGCCAGCTGTCCGATAATGATGAAGGGGTGTTCTACTGGTTGGCTTCCGATTCATGTTAAAATAAGCAGGTTGGCGGCTAATGTTCAGAATAGGAGTTGGGACATGGGACGGAAGGTTATGGCTCGTTGCTTGGATTTGTGCAGTAGGGGGCTTAGGAATAGGATTAGCACGGAGGCGGCTAGGGCTAGGACGCCTCCTAGTTTGTTGGGGATTGAGCGGAGGATTGCATATGCAAAGAGGAAGTATCATTCTGGTTTAATGTGTGGGGGGGTTACTAGCGGGTTTGCTGGTGTGAAATTTTCGGGGTCTCCTAGCAGGTTGGGAGAGAATAATGCTAGGGTGGTGAGTAGGGTTAATATGATTGTGAACCCTAGTAGGTCTTTTAGGGAGAAGTAGGGGTGGAATGGGATTTTGTCACAGTTTGAGGAAATGCCTAAGGGGTTGTTTGATCCTGATTCGTGTAGGAAGGTTAGGTGGATGAGGACTAGGCTGGTGATTATGAATGGAAGGAGGAAGTGTAGGGTGAAGAATCGGGTCAGGGTGGGGTTGTCTACGGAGAATCCGCCTCAGGCCCATTCTACAAGGGTGTGGCCGATATATGGGATGGCTGAGAATAGGTTTGTAATTACTGTAGCCCCTCAGAAGGACATTTGGCCTCATGGTAGGACGTAGCCGACGAAAGCCGTGGCTATGAGGGTGAGTAGGAGGATGATGCCCGTGTTTCAGGTTTCTTTGTACAAGTATGAACCGTAGTAAAGGCCGCGGGCAATGTGTAGGTAGATGCAGATGAAGAAGAACGAGGCACCGTTTGCGTGTAGGTTTCGAATTAATCAGCCGTATTGTACGTTTCGGCATGTATTGGCTACGGAGGAGAAGGCTAGGGTGGTGTCTGCGGTGTAGTGGGCAGCTAGGAGTAAGCCGGTTAGGATTTGTGTTGTTAGGCAAATTCCTAGGAGGGATCCGAAGTTTCATCAGGCTGAGATGTTTGATGGGGTTGGTAGGTCAATTAGAGAGTTGTTTACTATTTTTAGGAGGGGGTGGTGTTTTCGTAGGTTGGGGGCCATTAAGGTTCGTGGGTTATAGTAGTATTAGGATGATTAGGGTGGATAGTGCGGATGATCCTAGATAGGCCTTGATTAATCCTTTGTGTAGTGTGGTGGAGGTTTTGGTTGCCATGGTTTGTAGGTCGGCAAGTCCTTCTGGCCCTATTTTTTTATACCAGAATAGGTCGATTAGGTGGTTGGCAATTTTTTGTCCAGAGTTCAGTAGGGTTGTAGAGCTTGGTCGGTGGGTTAGAGGGTTGAAGTATCCTAGTGTTGTGGAGAAGTTTGAGTAGGGGTTTTGTTTGGGTTGGGTCAGGGTGTGGGTGGTGGCTGTGAGTTCTAGGGCGAGGATGATACCTATGATAGTTACTAGAATAGCTGCGGCTTTTGTTAGTGGGGGTATTGTTATTGGTGGGGTTTGTGTGGGGGTTATGTAGGATGTGATTAATAGGCCGGCTATAATGCTTCCTAAAGCTAAGCGGGTGATTGGGTTGGTGATTTGTGGATTGTTTTCGTTTATTGGGGTGATTGTTGGTATTCGGGTAAATTTTGTTTGTACTAAGAGGATTATTCGTAGGCTGTATGTGGCGGTGAAGGCTGTGGCAAGTAGCGTCAGAGTTAGTGCTCAAGCATTAAGGTGGGAGGTGTTTAGGTTTTCGATGATGAGGTCTTTCGAGAAGAATCCTGCTAGGAAGGGAGTTCCTATTAGTGCCAGGCTTCCGATTGTTAGGCAGGAGGTGGTTGTTGGGAGTATTTTTTGTAAGCCCCCCATTTTTCGGATGTCCTGTTCTCCATTTAAGTTGTGAATGATTGACCCTGAGCACAGGAATAGTATGGCTTTGAAGAAGGCATGGGTTGAGATGTGTAGGAAGGCCAGTTGTGGGAGATTTAGTCCGATGGTGACCATTATTAGTCCTAGTTGGCTGGATGTGGAGAAGGCAATGATTTTTTTAATGTCGTTTTGTATTAGGGCGCAGGTGGCAGCGAATAGTGTGGACATGGCACCTAGGCAGAGGCACAGTGCGAGGGCGGTCTTGTTGTGGGTAAGTAGGGGGTGGGTTCGGATTAGTAGGAAGATTCCGGCAACTACCATTGTACTTGAGTGTAGTAGGGCGGAGACTGGAGTGGGGCCCTCTATGGCGGCGGGTAATCATGGGTGGAGGCCAAATTGGGCCGATTTTCCTGTGGCAGCTAGGATGAGACCTAGTAGGGGGAGTGTTGGGGTTTTTGTGGGGGAGAATATTTGTTGTATTTCTCATGAGTTTAGGGTGAGGGCAAGTCATGCTATGCTTAGGATGAGCCCGATATCTCCGATTCGGTTGTAGAGCACGGCTTGTAGGGCAGCTGTGTTGGCTTCTGTCCGTCCATGCCATCAGCTGATGAGCAGGAAAGATATGATGCCTACTCCTTCTCATCCGATAAAGAGCATGAAGACGTTGTTGGCAGTGGTTAGTGCGAGCATTGCGACTAGGAAGGTTGTTAGGTAGGAAAAGAATTTTGTAATATGTGGGTCAGATGCTATGTAGTATGTTGAGAATTGTAGGATGGATCATGTTACGAATAGTGCGATGGGGAGGAACAGGAGGGAGTATTGATCTATTTTGAAGCTGAGAGGGATTTTGAAGTTTATGATGAATTTTCATTCTCAGTGCGAGGTGATGCTCTCTAGTCCTGAGTATGTGAATAATGTTATTGGTGCTAAGCTGATCAGGAAGGAAGTTTTGATGGTTAGGGTGATGGTTTTGGGGGAGTTTTTGAAGGTTTTTAGGAGGATGGGGAGGAGTGTGGGGGTTAGGATGGTTGTTAGTGTGAGTAGAGTGAGGGTGTTGAGGAGTAGGGCTGTTTCCACTACTTTTACTTGGATTTGCACCAAGATGGGTGGTTCCTAAGACCAGTGGATTGCTGTTATCCTTTAAAAGTAAGGGGGCTGAGGCTTTAGACTCAGATACAGGAATTAGCAGTTCTTGTTGGTTGAACCTCCCCTCGGCAGGTAAGAAGGGTCTAACTTCTATTTTTAGGGTCACAGTCTAATGTTTGGTTTAAACTATACTTGCATGAGAGGGGTCCGGAGATTAGTTCAGGTTTTAGGATTAGGAGGAGTGAGGGGAGGAGGTGTAGGGCTATTAGTAGGTGTTCTCGTGTGGTGGAGTTTTGGAGTGTTGTGATGTGGGGGGGTAGGGTTCCTCGTTGGGTTGTTGTAAGCATAGATAGGGTGTATAAAGCGGTTAGTAAAGTAGCGGTTCCAGTCAGGATGATTGTTGGGGGGGATCAGTTGAATAGTGCAATTATGATGCTTAGTTCTGCTATTAGGTTTGTGGTGGGTGGTAGGGCCATGTTCGTTAGGTTGGCCAATAGTCATCAGGTCGCTATCAGTGGGAGGAGTGGTTGTAGTCCTCGAGTTAGTAAGAGGATACGGCTGTGTGTACGTTCGTAGTTTGTATTGGCTAGACAAAAGAGTATTGAGGATGTTAAGCCGTGGGAGATTATGAGGATTATGGCTCCTGAGAAGGATCAGTGGGTTTGGATCATGCATGCAGCAATGACTAAGCCCATGTGGCTTACGGAGGAGTAGGCAATGAGGGATTTTAGGTCGATTTGGCGAAGACAGATTGAGCTAGTCATTAGGGCTCCTCATAGGGCGAGGGTGATGAGTGGGTAGTGGAGGAGGTTGTTTGTGGGGGGGCTCGTTAGGCAGGTAATGCGTATGATGCCGTATCCGCCAAGTTTGAGGAGGAGGGCGGCAAGTAGTATTGATCCTGCAATTGGGGCCTCTACGTGGGCTTTAGGTAATCATAGGTGGAGTCCATAGAGGGGTGCCTTTACTATAAAGGCCATGAGGAGGGCGATGTTTAGGAGGAGGGGGGATCAGGGTTTGGTTGGGGTGGGTTGCAGGGCATGTGGGTGGAGTTTTAGGGTGGGTAAGTGGAGGGTGCCTGTTTGTGAGTGAAGGTATAGGATTGCAATTAGGAGGGGGAGGGAGCTGATGAGAGTGTAAAAGAGGAGGTAGATGCCCGCACTTAGACGCTCTGGTTGGTTCCCCCATCGTGTGATTAGGATTAGTGTGGGGATTAGGGTTGCTTCGAAGGAGATGTAAAATATTATGAGTTCTGTAGTTGAGAAGGCTAGGATGATAAGGGGCTGTACTGTGACTAGGGTTACTATGAAGATTTGTTTTCGTGTTGGTGGTTCGTGTTGCAGGTGGCTTTGGCTTGCTAGGATTATGAGGGGTGTGAGTCAGCAGGATAGGACTAGTAGTGGGGAAGATGTCTGGTCGATGCCTATGGATTGGGTGAGGTTTTTGTATGGGTAGTATGAGGGCGCTAGTCATTGTAGGCTTAGGGTGGCGATTRGTAGGCTGTGTATTGTGGTGTTCGTTCATATGAATTTTTGGGGTGAGAGGAGGGTTGTTGGGAGTAGCATTAGGGTTGGTAGGATGATTTTTAGCATTGTAGGAGGTTTAGGTTTTGTAGGTAGTCGGAGCCGTGGGTTCGTGTGGAGGCCACTAGCATTGCTAGTCCTGTACCTGCTTCACATGCGGAAAATGTTAGTATGAGGATTGGTATCAGGGAGGATGAGGGTGTTTGGTTTTCGATTGGTCATGTTGACAGGGCGATGTATATTGATAGTATTATGCTCTCTAGGCAGAGTAGGGCTGAAACGAGGTGTACGCGGTTGAAGGCTAGTCCTAGGCCGCTTAGGGTGAATGCAGAGCAGAAGCTTAGGTGAAGGAACGACATGAAGAAAGTCATAGAGTAGACTATGGTTTGTTGAGTCGAAATCAACTGTCTTGTTTTTAGACTAACTCTCTTATTCTGCCCATTCTAGGCCTCCTTGGGTCCATTCGTACATTAGCCCTAGGGTTAGTAGGAGGATGATGGCGGAGGTTCAGGTTAGGGTGGTGGTTGGGTGTTTTAGTTGGGTGGCTCATGGTAGGGGGAGTAGGAGGGCGATTTCTAGATCGAATAAGAGGAACAAGATGGCTACTGAGGAAGAATCGGACTGAGAATGGGAGTCGAGCAGATCCTAGTGGGTCGAATCCACACTCGTAGGGTGATAGTTTTTCTGAGTCTGGGGCTATTTGGGTGAGTCAGAAGTTTAGTGTGGTCAGGGCTAGGCTGAGGAGGATAGAGGCTGTAAGTATAAATGTGATTATGTTTATTGCTCTTCTCTGGAGTTGTACCAGATTCTAGAGATTGGAAGTCTGTTGTAATGGATATACTAGAAGAGCAAGATCCTCATCAGTAAATGGTTATGTAGAGGAATAATCAGATGATGTCTACGAAGTGTCAGTATCAGGCCGCCGCTTCGAATCCAAAGTGGTGGCCTGGTGTGAAGTGGAATTTGGTAAGTCGTAGGAGACAGATTAGTAGGAAGGAGGATCCGATTATGACGTGGAGTCCGTGGAATCCTGTAGCTACGAAGAAGGTTGAGCCGTAAACGCTGTCAGCGATTGAGAAGGGTGCCTCATAGTATTCTGTTGCTTGTAGGATGGTGAAGTATAGGCCTAGTAGGATGGTGAGGGTTAGTGCTTGGATGGCTTGTTTTTGTCCACCTTCAGTGATGCTGTGGTGTGCTCAGGTGACGGTAACTCCAGAGGCCAGGAGGATTGCTGTGTTTAGTAGGGGGACGTCTAGGGGGTTTAGGGGTGTGATTCCGGTTGGGGGTCATTGGTTTCCTAGTTCTGGGGTGGGTGCTAAGCTGGAGTGGAAGAAGGCTCAGAAGAAGCCAAGAAAGAAGAATACTTCTGATGTGATGAAGAGGATTATTCCGTATCGAAGGCCTTTTTGTACTGTTGGTGTGTGGTGGCCTTGGAATGTTCCTTCTCGTACGATGTCTCGTCATCATTGAAGTATGACCAGGAGGGTTGATGTTAGTCCGAGAGTTAGGAGGTGTGAGGAGTTATAGTGGAATCACATGATTAATCCTGATGTGGTTAGGAGGGCAGCAATTGCTCCGAAGATGGGTCATGGGCTGGGGTCTACTATGTGGTAGGAGTGTGCTTGGTGGGCCATTAGATGTTTTCTTGTAGGTAGAGGCTTAATAAGAGGACGAATACGTAGGCTTGGATTATGGCTACTGCTACTTCTAGGATTGTTAATAGGAGGAGGACTGCGGCGGTTAGGATAGATACTGCGGGTATGATGGGGAGTAGTGTGATGGTGGCCGTTGAGATGAGTTGGATGAGTAGGTGCCCTGCTGTGAGGTTGGCTGTGAGACGGACTCCTAGGGCTAGTGGGCGAATTAATAGGCTGATGGTTTCGATTATGATTAGGGCTGGGATTAGTGGGGTGGGTGTTCCTTCAGGCAGGAGGTGTCCTAGTGAGGCTGTTGGTTGGTTTCGTAGGCCTGTGAGTAGGGTTGCAAGTCATAGTGGGAAGGCGAGGGCTATGTTTATTGATAGCTGGGTGGTTGGGGTGAATGTGTAGGGCAGTAGGCCTAAGAGGTTGATTGTCAGTAGTATTAGTATGAGTGATGTGAGGATGATGGCTCATTTGTGGCCTGGTTTGTTTAATGGGATTATAAGTTGTTTGGTGATTATGTTAATGGCCCATAGTTGCAGGGTGGATAGGCGGTTGGTGAGTCATCGATTGTTGGGCATGGGGAGAAGGAGGGTAGGTAATAGTATTGATAGGAGGATTAGTGGGATTCCGAGGAGGTATGGGCTTGAGAACTGATCGAAGAAGGTTAGGGTCATGGTCAGGTTCAGGGGTGGTTTTTAGTGGTTGTGGGTGTTTTGTTGATGGGGAGGTTTGTTGAGATAAAGGATAGTGTTTTGGGTTGGAAGATTAGGGAGAATGTCAGTCATGACATAGTTATGATGAAGAGTCAGGGGCTAGGGTTTAGTTGGGGCATATCATTAAGGAGGGGAGGTCCCTCTTTGTCTAGCTTAAAAGGCTAGTGCTGATACATAGCTTCTTAATGATTAGGAGGTTAGTAGTGAGGATCAGGCTTCGAAGTGGTTGAGGGGGGTGGATTCTACTACGATTGGTATGAAGCTATGGTTGGCTCCGCAGATTTCTGAGCATTGGCCGTAGAAGATTCCTGGGCGGGTGGTAATGAAGGATGTTTGGTTGAGTCGTCCTGGGATAGCGTCGGTTTTTACTCCTAGTGAGGGTACGGCTCATGAGTGGAGTACGTCGTCGGCGGTGATAATTATGCGGATTGGGGATTCTATTGGGATGACAACATGGTGGTCGACTTCTAGGAGACGGAAGTGGCCGGATGGGAGGTCTGTTGTGGGGGTTATGTAGGAGTCGAATGAGAGTTCTTTGAAGTCTGTGTATTCGTAGGATCAGTATCATTGATGTCCGATGGCTTTTAGGGTTAGATCTGGTTCATCGAGTTCGTCTATTATGTAGAGGATTTGAAGGGATGGGAGGGCTAGTAGGATTAGGACGATGGCTGGTAGAATTGTCCAGATTAGTTCGACTTCTTGGGCGTCAACGGTGTTTGAGGACAGTTTTTCTATCAGTATAAGTGTTAGTAGGTAGAGTACAAGGCTACAAATTATTAGGGCTACTATTAGGGCGTGGTCGTGGAATTCGATTAGCTCTTCTATGATTGGGGATGAGGCGTCTTGGAATCCTAGTTGTGATGGGTTGGCCATGTAGGGGTGTACAGGGTTTTCACCTGTAGTTTGGCTTTGACAGGGCCATGTAATTAGTTTACTAACGCCCCATGAAGAGGGAAGCATAAGTGGTTTAAGTATGCGGCTGGCTTGAAACCAGCATGTGAGGGTTCGACTCCTTCCTCTCTTGTACTTGGACGAAGGCGGGTTCTTCGAAGGTGTGGTATGGGGGTGGGCAGCCGTGGATTCATTCAACGTTAGTGGGGGTTAGTTCTGGTTGTACGACTTTTCGTTTGGAGGCGAAGGCTTCTCAGATGATGAATGCTAGTATGATTACAGCTGTTATTGAGATTAGGGATCCAATGGATGATAGGGTGTTTCATAGTGTGTAGGCGTCTGGATAGTCGGAGTATCGTCGTGGCATGCCCGCTAGTCCTAGGAAGTGTTGGGGGAAGAAGGTGAGGTTTACGCCTGTGAATATAACCCCGAAGTGTGCTTTAGCTCATGTTTGGTTTAGGGTGTAGCCGGTGAATAGGGGGAATCAATGGGTGAATCCTGCTAGGATGGCGAAGACAGCGCCTATTGATAGAACATAGTGGAAGTGTGCTACTACATAGTATGTGTCGTGTAGGGCGATGTCTAGTGAGGAGTTTGCTAGGACAATTCCTGTAAGGCCTCCGATGGTAAATAGGAAGATGAATCCAAGGGCTCATAGCATGGGGGGGTCTCATTTGATGGTTCCTCCGTGCAGTGTAGCCAGTCAGCTGAAGACCTTGATTCCTGTTGGGATGGCGATGATTATGGTGGCGGATGTGAAGTATGCTCGGGTATCCACGTCCATTCCTACTGTGAATATGTGGTGGGCTCATACGATGAATCCTAGGAATCCGATTGATAGTATTGCCCATACCATGCCCATGTAGCCGAATGGTTCCTTTTTACCTGCGTGGTAGGCTACTACATGGGAGATGATTCCAAATCCTGGTAGGATGAGGATGTATACTTCTGGGTGTCCGAAGAATCAAAAGAGGTGTTGGTATAAGATTGGGTCTCCCCCTCCGGCAGGGTCAAAGAATGTGGTGTTTAGGTTGCGGTCTGTAAGGAGTATGGTGATTCCGGCAGCTAAGACTGGGAGAGATAGCAGGAGTAGTACTGCTGTGATTAGGACGGATCAGACGAATAATGGGGTTTGATATTGTGATAGTGCGGGTGGTTTTATGTTGATGGCTGTGGTGATAAAGTTGATTGCACCTAGGATGGAGGATACTCCTGCTAGGTGAAGGGAGAAGATGGCCAGGTCTACTGATGCCCCGGCGTGGGCTAGGTTTCCGGCCAGGGGGGGATAGACTGTTCATCCTGTACCGGCGCCTGCCTCTACTGTAGAGGAGGCTAGTAGGAGGAGGAAGGATGGGGGGAGTAACCAGAAGCTTATGTTGTTTATGCGTGGGAATGCCATGTCGGGGGCACCGATTATGAGGGGAACTAGTCAGTTTCCAAACCCCCCGATCATGATTGGCATTACTATGAAGAAGATTATTACGAAGGCATGGGCTGTGACAATTACATTATAGATCTGGTCGTCTYCTAAGAGGGTCCCGGGTTGGCCTAGTTCTGCGCGGATAAGTAGGCTTAGGGCGGTACCGATTATGCCCGCTCATGCGCCAAAGATTAGGTAAAGGGTGCCAATGTCTTTGTGGTTGGTTGAGAATAGTCATCGATTTAGGGTCACAGGTAAGTTGGTAAGATGGCTGAGTGTTTAAGCGTTAGGCTGTAGTCCTTTTTACAGGGGTTTAATCCCCCTTCTTATCGACTCTGTAGTGAAGTTCATGTTGAGTTGCAAGCTCATTGATATGTGCTTGGAGCACATCGGAGTCTTTTAGGCAGAGGCCTGTTGGTTTAGGGCACCTAGCTGTTAACTAGGAATGTTGTGGGATCGAAGCTCACCTGTCTAGAAAGGTCCTAGCTTAATGAAAGCATCTGGGTTGCATTCAGGGGATGTAGGTTAATGTCCTACGGATCTTAGCAGAAACTAAGAGGGTTTAACTCTTGTTTAAGGCTTTGAAGGCCCTTGGTTTGATATTATCCTAAGTTTCTTAAGTGGTGGTGAGTATTATGGGGGCGAGTGGTAGTAGTGAGACAGATAATGAGGTGAGTGTGGGGATTAGGGTGTTGGTTGAGGCTTTAGCATACCACTGTTTTGTTTTGTTTGATGGGTTGGGGGGGAGTGTGATTGTTGTGCAGTATGCTAGACGTAGGTAGAAGAATAGGCTTAGAAGTGATAGTAGGGAGATGGTTGTGGCTGTTGTGGTGAGTTCTTGTTTGATGAGCTCTTGAATGATAAGTCATTTTGGCAGGAAGCCTGTTAGTGGGGGGAGGCCTGCTAGGGATAGTAGTGTTAGTATGAGGGTTGTGCTCAGTATGGGGGTTTTGGTTCAGGAGACCATTAGTGTTGGGAGGTTCAGGGTATTGGTTGTGTTTATGGTAAGGAAGATGGAGGCTGTTATTAGGATGTAAATGTAGAAGGCTAGTAGGGTGAGTTCTGGGTTGTGGGTGATGATGGTGGTTATTCAACCAATGTGGGAGATAGATGAGAAGGCCATGATTTTTCGGGTTTGTGTTTGGTTTAGTCCTATTCAGCCACCTAGGGCGATGGATGTGGTGGATATTAGGGTGAGTAGTGTGGGGTTTAGTGAGTGGGATGTGATGAGTAGGATGGTGGTTGGTGGGAGTTTTATTACTGTTGAGAGGAGTAGGGCAGTGGTGAAGGAAGATCCTTGCAATACTTCCGGGAATCAGAAGTGGAAGGGGACTAGGCCTAGTTTAATAGCAATTGCAGTTGTTAGTAGGAGGCATGCTGGGGGGTAGGAGAGTTGGGTGATGTCTCATTGTCCGGTGTATCATGCGTTGATTGTGCCGGAGAAGAGTAGTAGTGTGGAGGCGGCTGCTTGCACAAGGAAGTATTTGGTTGTGGCTTCGATAGCTCGTGGGTGGTGGGATTTTGAGATTATGGGGATGATTGATAGGGTGTTGATCTCCAGTCCAATTCAGGCTGTTATTCAATGGTTGCTTGTGATTGTGATTGTTGTTCCTAGGAGGATGCTCGAGGTGGAAATTAATTTTGCGAGGGGGGTTATTAGTAGGGGAGGGGGTTAAACCATCATTTTCGGGGTATGGGCCCGATAGCTTTGTTAGCTGACCTTACTAGGAAATAATATAGAGGAAGTATGGAGGATTTTGATTCCTTCTGTGTAGGTTCGATTCCTGCTTTTCTAAGTGTTAGGAAATGAGAGGGCTGGTGTACCTCTATGTTCACTTTATCATAGTGACCCTTGACGTTCAGGCACATTTCCTTAGGTAAGGAGGTAGGCCTGCGTAAGAGATTGGCATGCTAGTGTGTCAGAGGTGGAGGGATAGTGTAAGTGGGAGGAAGTTTTTTCAGAGGAGGTGTATGAGCTGGTCGTATCGGAATCGTGGGTAGGAGGCTCGGACTCATAGGAAGCTTGAGGAGAGGAGTAAGGCTTTTGCGGCTAGTAGGGGTGGGAAGAGTTCTGGGGGTAGATTGAGTGCGCTTGGGTTTAGGAATAGGAGGCTTGTCAGTGTGTTCATTAATATGATGTTTGCATATTCGGCGAGGAAGAATAGGGCGAATGGACCTGCGGAGTATTCTACATTGAAGCCTGAGACAAGTTCTGATTCTCCTTCTGTAAGGTCGAAGGGTGAGCGGTTTGTTTCGGCTAGTGTAGAGGTGTATCATATTATTGCTAAAGGTCAGGAGGAGAATATGAGGTATAGGGGTTCTTGTGTGATGATGAGGGCAGTTAAGGTGTAGTTTCCGCTTAGTATGACTACGGACAGGAGGATAATGGCTAGGGTTACTTCGTAGGAGATGGTCTGTGATACCGCCCGTAGTGCACCGATTAGGGCGTATTTTGAGTTTGAGGCCCATCCTGATCATAGGATTGAGTAGACTGCTAGGCTAGATATTGCTAGGAGGAAGAGAAGTCCAAGGTTCAGGTCTACAAGGGGGAAGGGTAGGGGGAGGGGGATTCAGATTGTTAGTGCTAGGAGTAGGGCAAGTATTGGGGTTGTGAGGAATAGGAGGGGGGAGGAGGTGGAGGGGCGGATTGGTTCTTTGATGAATAGTTTGACCCCGTCGGCGGCAGGTTGGAGTAGTCCGAGTGGGCCGACGATGTTTGGGCCTTTCCGTGATTGTATGTAGCTTAGGATTTTTCGTTCAACTAGGGTTAGGAATGCTACGGCAACTAGGATGGGAATTATATAGGCAAGTGTTATAATGAGGTAGGTGGGGGGAATATTTAGTCAGGTCATGGGGGAAGCTAGAGAGAGGATTTGAACCTCTGGGGTAAAGGGCTTAAGTCTTTTGCATTTGCCTGGCTCTGCTACACTAGCAACCTTTTTCGTTGGGGTAGGGGGTTGATCCTTTGGTGATTTAGTAGAGGGCATCACTTGAGGGGGGGGCGTGCTGGGGGTATTGGCCCCACCTTTCCGGTCCTTTCGTACTGGGGAAGGTTGGTCATAGATAGAAACCGACCTGGATTGCTCCGGTCTGAACTCAGATCACGTAGGACTGTTAATCGTTGAACAAACGAACCCTTAGTAGCGGCTGCACCACTAGGATGTCCTGATCCAACATCGAGGTCGTAAACCTCCTCGTCGATAGGGGCTCTTGGAGGAGATTGCGCTGTTATCCCTGGGGTAGCTTGGTTCATTGATCAGATTTACTGGGTCTGGGTGCTGTTAGCACGTTGAGAGGTTGCTCTCGGTTAGGGGTTTGGCCCTATTTTTGGAGGATTTGTTTTTCTCCAAGGTCGCCCCAACCTAAAAATGTTAGCCAGTGTTTTGGGTGGTGGGCCTGGGTGGGTTTGTGGGTTGGGTGGGGTGGCTATTGATTTTGAAGTTCCACAGGGTCTTCTCGTCTTATGTGTTTATCTCTGCTTTTGTACAGAGAGATCAGTTTCACCGATTGTCTACAGGAGACAGTTAAGACCTCGTTTAGCCGTTCATACAGGTCTCGATTTATGGGACAATTGATTGCGCTACCTTTGCACGGTTAGGATACCGCGGCCGTTAAACATGGTGTCACTGGGCAGGCATCACCTTCAATACTTGTTTGGCTGAAGGCTATGTTTTTGGTAAACAGTCGGGCCTTGGGTTTGCCGAGTTCCTTTTGTAGACTTTAATCACTCCAATGTGCGCCCCTGGGTTGGATTAACAGGGTGTATGCAATGGGGGTGTGGTTATTATTGGGGTTTTGCTGTTAATGGTATGTAGGCTGGCGCTTGGGGGGACGTGGTGTCCTGGTTACTCGTTCTAGCATTGATTCATCTATTGTTATAGGTTGGCCTGCTATGGATGTAGGGAGTCTCATTGGTTTTTTGGGTTTTTGGTTGAGGGAGCTTTGACGCAATCTTTGGGGGTGGCTGCTTTAGGGCCCACGGGGTTAGGTATATGGTGGGGTTATCCGCTGATGGAGGTTGTGTCCTTTTTTAAAGGGGCTGTACCCCCTTTAAATAGCCCTTAGCTACTACATTTGGGTTGTTTCGTCTGGAGGGAAGGGATGGCTAAGGGGGAACTTAGATTCGTTTTGCAGGCAACCAGCTATCACCCAGCTCGGTTGGCTTTTCACCTCTACTAACAAGTCATCCCACTCTTTTGCAACAGAGACGGGTTGGCTCATGATAGCTGCTTGTGAGTAGCTCGCTTGGGTTTCGGGATGGCAGGCTTAAGTTCACTTTGCCTGGTTGTTCTTGCTGGATCATGATGCAAAAGGTACAAGGGAGTATCTTTGCTATGCAGTGCTTAGTTTTTCATTGCTATTTCATCTTTCCCTTACGGTACTGTCTCTATGGCGCCCAGGTTGTACTTTTCTATCGCCTATACTGAGCTAGGGGTAATGTTTTAGTTGGGTGGGGGTAGTGGATTCTTGGTTGTGGTTGGTGGGGCTAGGGTGGGCTTTCAGGGTGATCTGTGTGTGGTAGATATCTTTCAGGTGTAAGCTGAATGCTTTGTGTTGTAGCTACACCCCGGTTTGCTAAGTGCACCTTCCGGTACACTTACCTTGTTACGACTTACCTCATCTTAAGCGGTTGGTTTTATTAGTTAGTGTATTTGTGGGCCTTGTGAGGAGGGTGACGGGCGGTGTGTACGTGCTCTAGGACCGGTTTAAAGGAGGCTTGGTTATCCTGCTTTACTGCTAAATCCACCTTCTGGGGGCGGGTTTCAGGCCCCCTTCCGTTGGGCTGTTCTATTTTAGAAAATGTAGCCCATTTCTTCCACTTCATAGGCTATACCTTGACCTGTCTTGTTAGCGGGTTGTGGGCTGTTGGGCTCACTGTTGCGCTCTCATGAGGTGGGCTGGCGACGGCGGTATGTAGGCTGTGTTGGCGAGAGGTGGTCGGGTGAATCGTGGGTTATCGATTATAGAACAGGCTCCTCTAGGTGGGTTTAGAGCACCGCCAAGTCCTTAGAGTTTTAAGCGTTTGTGCTCGTAGTTCTCGGGCGGATGTTCGTGGTTGGGGGGCATCAAGATTTAGGGCCGGGCATAGTGGGGTATCTAATCCCAGTTTGTGTCCTGGCTTTAGTGGGGTGGAATGGGTCGCGGATATTAAGATCGTCTTCAGGTTGGGCTTAGGGGTGCCCTGAGCTTATGACAGCTTGGGCATGGTTTGATCTTAGTTCGGTGTGATAGTTTGAACCCACTCTTTACGCCGTGTATGGTTAACTTGGGTTTCTTGTATGACCGCGGTGGCTGGCACAAGATTTACCAACCCTGGTTGCTCTAACTAAGTCAGGCTTTCGCTTATTGCTTAATGTTAATTACTGCTGAGTACCCGTGGGGGTGTGGCGTGGCGTGGCGTCTTAGGCTACGGTGGGTGGGCGTGCCTGATGCCTGCTCCTCGTGTCTTAGTAAGGGGCTTGGGGCATTTACACTGGGGTGCGGATACTTGCATGTATATGTTGAGCAGAAGTTAACGATAAGGTTAGGACTAAGTCTTTTGTCCTTGGGGTGGTGGTGTCCATCTTGGTATCTTCAGTACCATGCTTTGATTTAAGCTACAGGGAC